GCTAACGTAGCTTAATTAAAGCATAACACTGAAGATGTTAAGATGGGCCCTAGAAAGCCCCGGGGGCACAAAGGCTTGGTCCTGACTTTACTGTCGACTTTAACTAAACTTACACATGCAAGTATCCGCCCCCCTGTGAGAATGCCCACAACTCCCTGCTTGGGAACTAGGAGCCGGTATCAGGCACAAGCCCAGCTAGCCCACGACGCCTTGCTTAGCCACACCCTCAAGGGACCTCAGCAGTGATAAATATTAAGCCATAAGTGAAAACTTGACTTAGTTAAGGTTAAGAGGGCCGGTAAAACTCGTGCCAGCCACCGCGGTTATACGAGAGGCCCAAGTTGACAAACAACGGCGTAAAGAGTGGTTAGGGGATTTACTAAACTAGAGCCGAACGCTTTCAAAGCTGTTATACGCACCCGAAAGTATGAAACCCAATTACGAAAGTAGCTCTACCTATCCTGAACCCACGAAAGCTAAGGAACAAACTGGGATTAGATACCCCACTATGCTTAGCCCTAAACATCGATTGCATTATACACTCCATATCCGCCCGGGAATTATGAACGTCAGTTTAAAACCCAAAGGACTTGGCGGTGCTTAACATCCACCTAGAGGAGCCTGTTCTAGAACCGATAACCCCCGTTAAACCTCACCCTCTCTTGTTTTATCCGCCTATATACCACCGTCGTCAGCTTACCCTGTGAAGGATTTACAGTAAGCAAAATTGGCACAGCCCAAAACGTCAGGTCGAGGTGTAGTGAATGAGAGGGGAAGAAATGGGCTACATTTGCTAATTATAGCAAACACGAATGTTGCATTGAAACATGCAGCTGAAGGAGGATTTAGCAGTAAGCAGGAAGTAGAGCGTCCCGCTGAAACTGGCCCTAAAGCGCGCACACACCGCCCGTCACCCTCCCCAAGCCCCCTGAACTAATCTAATTAAAAGCCAACAACCCGCGAAGGGGAGGAAAGTCGTAACATGGTAAGTGTACCGGAAGGTGTACTTGGAAAAATCAGAGCGTAGCTAAGATAGATACAGCATCTCACTTACACCGAGAAGACGTCCGTGCAAGTCGGATCGCCCTGACGCCTATTAGCTAGCCCCACCCCTTAACACAACAAACCACCATTCATAACCCCTAAAGCACGAAACACCCACGTAGCTAAACCATTCTCCCCCCTAAGTCCAGGCGATAAAAAAGGAAATTTGGAGCAATAGAAAAAGTACCGCAAGGGAAAGCTGAAAGAGAGATGAAAAAGCCCAGTAAAGCTTAAAGAAGCAGAACTTAAAGCTCGTACCTTTTGCATCATGATTTAGCTAGCACTTTCAAGCAAAGAGAACCTAAAGTTTGTAACCCCGAAACTGAGTGAGCTACTCCAAGACAGCCTATTTATAGGGCGAACCCGTCTCTGTGGCAAAAGAGTGGGAAGAGCTTTGAGTAGAGGTGACAAACCTACCGAACTTAGTTATAGCTGGTTGCCTGTGAATTGAATAGAAGTTCAGCCCCCTGGATTCTCCACTCATGCACTTTATTTAACCCTTCAGACGCAGCGAGAAACCAGGGGTGTTAGTCAAAGGGGGTACAGCCCCTTTGAAACAAGACACAACTTTCCCAGCAGGATAAAGATCATATTCAAATAAGGACAGATGTTTTAGTGGGCCTAAAAGCAGCCACCTTAACAGAAAGCGTTAAAGCTCAGACATGAAGCCCTCCCGTTATACCGATAACCTTATCTTAATCCCCCACATTTAACAGGCCCTCCTATGCATCACATAGGAACGACTATGCTAATATGAGTAATAAGAAAGTATAACCACTTTCTCCTTGCACATGTGTAAATCGGAACGGACCCCCCACCGAATCTTAACGGCCCCAATCAAAGAGGGTATTGGAAACCACCACAAATTTAGGCCAGAAAAACATCCAATGAAAACCCGTTAACCCCACACTGGTGTGCCCAAAAGGAAAGACCAAAAGGGGGAGAAGGAACTCGGCAAACATACCCCAAGCCTCGCCTGTTTACCAAAAACATCGCCTCTTGCATAACCACAGTATAAGAGGTCCCGCCTGCCCAGTGACAACTTAGTTCAACGGCCGCGGTATTTTGACCGTGCAAAGGTAGCGTAATCACTTGTCTTTTAAATGAAGACCTGTATGAATGGCATAACGAGGGCTTAACTGTCTCCTTCCCCTGGTCAATGAAATTGATCTCCCCGTGCAGAAGCGGGGATGAAACCATAAGACGAGAAGACCCTATGGAGCTTTAGACACACAGGTGGACCATGTCAAATACCCCCAGCTAAGGGCCTGAACTAAATGGAACCTGCCTTGATGTCTTCGGTTGGGGCGACCATGGGGAATACAAAACCCCCACGTGGAAAGGGAGCACACCCCTAAGTTACTTCTTCTCCCGCAAGCCAGAGCAACAGCTCTAACAAGCAGAAATTCTGACCAAACTGATCCGGTAAAACCGATCAACGAACCAAGTTACCCTAGGGATAACAGCGCAATCCCCTTTTAGAGCCCATATCGACAAGGGGGTTTACGACCTCGATGTTGGATCAGGACATCCTAATGGTGCAGCCGCTATTAAGGGTTCGTTTGTTCAACGATTAAAGTCCTACGTGATCTGAGTTCAGACCGGAGTAATCCAGGTCAGTTTCTATCTATGACATGATCTTTTCTAGTACGAAAGGACCGAAAAGAAGGGGCCCATGCTAAAGGTACGCCTCACCCCCACCTAATGAAAAAATCTAAACTAGGCAAAAGGGCATAACCATTTTGCTGGAGATAACAGCAAGTTGGGGTGGCAGAGCCCGGCTAATGCAAAAGACCTAAGCCCTTTCCACAGAGGTTCAAGTCCTCTCCTTAACTATGATTTCAACCCTCATTACGCATATTATTAACCCACTAGCCTTTATTGTCCCGGTTTTACTAGCCGTAGCATTCCTAACCCTCCTTGAGCGAAAAGTACTAGGCTACATACAACTCCGAAAAGGGCCTAACATCGTTGGGCCTTACGGCCTCCTTCAACCCATCGCTGACGGCCTAAAGCTATTTATTAAAGAGCCCGTTCGCCCTTCCACTGCCTCGCCCGTCTTGTTCCTCGTAGCCCCCATGCTCGCACTCACATTAGCCCTTACACTTTGAGCCCCCATACCTTTCCCGTATCCTGTTGTTGACCTTAACCTAGGCATTTTATTTATCCTAGCACTATCTAGCCTTGCAGTTTATTCCATCCTTGGGTCAGGGTGGGCTTCTAATTCAAAGTATGCTCTAGTGGGGGCACTACGGGCTGTTGCCCAGACAATTTCCTACGAAGTGAGCCTCGGACTCATCTTACTTAACATCATTATCTTTACGGGAGGCTTCACACTTCAGACCTTCAACACAGCCCAAGAAGCTATCTGACTGGTGGTACCCGCTTGACCACTGGCTGCTATGTGATACATCTCCACCCTTGCCGAAACAAACCGTGCACCTTTCGACCTGACAGAAGGGGAGTCAGAGCTTGTTTCAGGCTTCAACGTAGAGTACGCCGGAGGACCCTTTGCCCTGTTCTTTTTAGCTGAATACTCAAACATCCTCCTAATGAATGCTCTATCCGCAACACTTTTCCTGGGCGCTTCCCACATTCCGTCCATCCCCGAATTAACCAGCATCAATATCATAACCAAAGCAGCTCTTCTCTCAGTCGTCTTCCTCTGAGTCCGAGCCTCCTACCCGCGGTTCCGTTATGACCAACTTATGCACCTCATTTGAAAAAACTTTCTTCCACTGACGCTAGCCCTAGTTATCTGACACTTAGCGCTCCCTATTGCATTTGCTGGCCTCCCACCACAGCTGTAGGCGCAGGAGCTGTGCCTGAATTTAAAGGGCCACTTTGATAGAGTGAATCATGGGGGTTAAAGTCCCCCCAACTCCTTAGAAAGAAGGGGATCGAACCCAACCTGAAGAGATCAAAACTCTTCGTGCTTCCTCTACACCACTTCCTAGTAAAGTCAGCTAAGCAAGCTCTTGGGCCCATACCCCAACCATGTAGGTTAAAATCCTGCCTTTGCTAATGAACCCCTACATCTTGACCACCCTTCTATTTGGTTTGGGCCTAGGTACAACACTTACATTTGCAAGCTCGCACTGACTTCTGGCTTGAATGGGCCTCGAAATTAATACACTGGCCATTATTCCACTGATAGCCCAACATCACCACCCACGGGCGGTAGAAGCCACTACTAAGTACTTTTTAGCACAGGCCACAGCAGCCGCCACCCTCCTCTTTGCTAGCACCACCAACGCCTGACTTACCGGACAATGGGACATCCAACAAATAACCCACCCACTTCCCACTACAATAGTCGTGATTGCCCTTGCACTAAAAATTGGCCTAGCACCCATGCACTCTTGACTCCCCGAGGTTCTTCAGGGCTTAGACCTCACCACCGGCCTTATCCTATCGACCTGACAAAAGCTTGCACCCTTTGCTCTATTACTCCAAATTCAAACAACCAACCCCACACCCCTAATCATTATCGGCTTACTTTCTGCCCTTGTGGGCGGGTGAGGGGGCCTTAACCAGACACAACTGCGTAAGGTCCTTGCCTACTCCTCGATTGCACACCTCGGCTGAATGATACTTATCCTTCAATTTTCACCACTCCTTAGCCTCCTTGCTCTTCTCACGTATTTTACTATGACTTTTTCAGCATTTCTCATCTTCAAAGTAAACAAAGCTACCACTGTTAATGCACTCGCAATCTCCTGAGCAAAAACTCCCGCCCTTACAGCCCTAGCGCCTCTTGTTTTGCTTTCCCTCGGCGGCCTTCCACCACTCACTGGGTTCATACCAAAATGATTTATCCTTCAAGAACTAACTAAACAAGACCTCCCAGCGCTTGCTACCGTTGCTGCATTAACTGCCCTTTTGAGCCTTTACTTCTACCTGCGTCTCTCATACGCAATAACCCTGACAATGTTCCCTAACAATCTCGTTGGTGTGGCCCCCTGGCGATTTTACTCCCCTCAATTTACCCTCCCCCTCGCCGTCTCAACTGCAGCAACTACCCTTCTTTTACCACTAGCCCCTGCTGCCGTGGCACTCCTCATCACTTAGGGACTTAGGCTAGCAATTAGACCAACGGCCTTCAAAGCCGTCAGCGTGAGTGAAAATCTCTCAGTCCCTGTTAAGACTTGCGGGACACTATCCCACATCTTCTGCATGCAAAGCAGACACTTTAATTAAGCTAAAGCCTTTCTAGATAGGAAGGCCTTGATCCTACAAAATCTTAGTTAACAGCTAAGCGCCCAATCCAGCGAGCATCTATCTACTTTTTCCCGCCTAATTTAGTAACTAAAAGGCGGGAAAAAGCCCCGGCAGACGATTAGTCTGCTTCTTTAGATTTGCAATCTAACATGTAACACCCCAGGGCTTGATAAGAAGAGGGCTTGCACCTCTGTCTATGGGTCTACAATCCACCGCTTAACTCAGCCATCCTACCTGTGGCAATCACACGTTGATTTTTCTCGACCAATCACAAAGACATCGGCACCCTCTATCTCGTATTTGGTGCCTGAGCCGGAATAGTGGGGACAGGCCTAAGTCTACTCATTCGAGCAGAGCTAAGCCAACCTGGGGCTCTCCTGGGGGACGACCAAATTTATAACGTAATCGTCACCGCACACGCCTTTGTAATAATTTTCTTTATAGTAATACCAATTATGATTGGAGGGTTTGGAAACTGACTTATCCCATTAATAATTGGGGCCCCCGATATGGCCTTCCCTCGAATAAATAACATGAGCTTCTGACTCCTACCCCCATCCTTCCTGCTTCTCCTGGCCTCTTCAGGTGTTGAAGCCGGGGCGGGAACAGGGTGAACTGTATATCCCCCACTAGCTGGAAACCTAGCACACGCCGGGGCATCCGTAGACCTCACAATCTTTTCCCTTCACCTTGCCGGAATTTCATCAATTCTAGGGGCAATCAACTTTATTACCACCATTATCAACATGAAACCAACAGCAGTCACTATGTACCAAATCCCACTGTTTGTTTGGGCCGTACTAATTACCGCCGTTCTTCTTCTCCTTTCCCTTCCGGTCTTAGCCGCTGGCATTACAATGCTACTAACAGACCGCAACCTGAACACAACCTTCTTTGATCCTGCTGGAGGAGGTGACCCCATCCTCTACCAGCACCTGTTCTGATTCTTTGGCCACCCAGAGGTATACATTTTAATTCTTCCAGGCTTCGGGATAATTTCTCACATTGTTGCATACTATGCAGGTAAGAAAGAACCCTTTGGCTACATGGGCATGGTCTGAGCTATGATGGCTATTGGACTCCTGGGCTTCATCGTATGGGCCCATCACATGTTTACAGTCGGAATAGACGTAGACACACGAGCTTACTTTACCTCAGCCACAATAATTATTGCCATCCCAACCGGCGTAAAAGTCTTTAGCTGACTCGCAACCCTCCACGGGGGAAGCATTAAATGAGAAACCCCACTTCTATGAGCTCTAGGCTTTATTTTCCTATTTACAGTCGGAGGTCTTACTGGTATTGTCTTAGCTAACTCGTCTCTTGATATTGTACTTCATGACACATACTATGTAGTAGCCCACTTCCACTATGTCCTATCAATAGGAGCTGTATTTGCAATCGTTGCCGCCTTTGTGCACTGATTCCCCCTATTTACAGGCTACACCCTCCACTCTACATGAACAAAAGTCCACTTTGGCCTAATGTTTGTCGGAGTCAATTTAACATTCTTCCCCCAACACTTCCTCGGTCTAGCAGGAATACCTCGACGGTACTCAGACTACCCCGATGCATACACGCTTTGAAATACTGTCTCATCAATCGGGTCGCTAATGTCGCTCGTTGCTGTTATCTTATTTTTATTTATTATTTGAGAAGCATTTACTGCCAAACGAGAAGTCGGGGCAGTAGAACTAACTTCAACTAATATTGAATGACTTTACGGCTGCCCTCCACCCTACCACACATTTGAAGAGCCCGCATTCGTTCAAGTTCGTATAAATTCGAACGGCTAACGAGAAAGGGAGGAGTTGAACCCCCATCAATTGGTTTCAAGCCAACCACATAACCGCTCTGTCACTTTCTTCACAACACACCAATAAGATACTAGTAAAACGTTATAACACTGCCTTGTCAAGGCAGAATTGTGGGTTCAACCCCCGCGTATCTTAAACGCAATGGCACATCCATCACAACTGGGATTTCAGGACGCAGCTTCCCCCCTAATAGAAGAACTACTTCACTTCCATGATCACGCCTTAATAATTGTTATTCTCATCAGCACAATAGTACTGTATATTATTGTGGCAATGGTCACGGCCCAACTAACCGACAAGCTTGTGTTAGACTCTCAAGAAATTGAGGTTATCTGAACAGTTCTCCCAGCTATTATTCTTATTCTCATCGCCCTCCCATCACTCCGAATTTTATACTTAATAGACGAAATTAACGACCCCCACCTGACAATTAAAGCCTTGGGCCACCAATGGTACTGAAGCTACGAATACACAGACTACCAAGACCTCGGTTTTGACTCCTACATAATCCCAACTCAAGACCTAACCCCCGGACAATTCCGGCTATTGGAAGCAGACCATCGAATGGTAATTCCTGTAGAATCTCCAATTCGAGTTCTAATTTCAGCTGAAGATGTCTTGCACTCCTGAGCAGTCCCTTCCCTGGGCGTAAAAGTAGACGCCGTACCTGGACGGTTAAACCAAGCAACCTTTATTGTTAGCCGACCCGGCGTGTTCTACGGCCAATGCTCCGAAATTTGCGGTGCAAACCATAGCTTTATGCCCGTCGTTGTAGAGGCAGTCCCACTTGACCACTTTGAGAACTGGTCTTCGCTAATAATTGAAGACGCCTCGCTAAGAAGCTAATAAGTACAAGCGTTAGCCTTTTAAGCTAAAGACTGGTGCCTAACAACCACCCTTAGCGACATGCCTCAACTGAACCCCGCACCCTGATTTGCAATTTTGGTTTTCTCTTGAATAATCCTATTAACTATCATTCCCCCAAAAGTCTTAGCTCATACCTACCCTAATGAGCCAACCTCCCAAAGCACACAAAAACCTAAAACAGAACCCTGAAACTGACCATGATACTAAGCTTCTTTGACCAATTTATGTCCCCCGTATTCCTGGGTATCCCACTAATTGCACTCGCAATTACCCTGCCCTGAACGCTCTTCCCAACCCCTGTGTCCCGCTGATTAAACAACCGCCTAATTTCACTTCAAGGGTGATTTATTAGCGGTTTTACCTCACAACTTCTCCTCCCCCTAAACCCTGGAGGACACAAATGAGCGCTTCTATTTGCCTCACTAATGCTTTACCTTATCTCTATTAACATGCTTGGGCTTCTTCCATACACCTTCACACCTACAACTCAGCTCTCACTTAACCTCGGCCTCGCAGTCCCGCTCTGACTGGCAACCGTCATTATCGGTATGCGAAACCAACCAACAGTTGCTTTAGGTCACCTCCTCCCCGAAGGGACTCCCACCCTCCTGATTCCCGTACTAATTATCATCGAGACAATTAGCCTATTTATTCGACCTCTCGCTCTTGGTGTTCGACTTACAGCGAACCTCACAGCAGGCCACCTGCTTATCCAACTCATTGCAACAGCTGCCTTTGTTCTTCTTCCCCTTATACCCGTTGTTGCTATTTTAACAACAACAGTTCTTTTCCTCCTCACCCTGCTAGAAGTAGCCGTTGCTATAATTCAAGCCTACGTCTTTGTACTACTCCTAAGTCTCTACCTACAAGAAAACGTTTAATGGCCCATCAAGCACACCCATACCACATAGTCGACCCTAGCCCATGACCCCTCACGGGGGCTATTGCTGCCCTATTGATAACATCTGGCCTTGCTATCTGATTCCACTTTCACTCCACAACCCTAATAACTATCGGAACAGTTCTTCTTATTTTAACAGTCTTCCAATGATGACGTGATGTTGTTCGAGAAGGCACATTTCAAGGACACCACACCCCTCCCGTTCAAAAAGGCCTCCGATACGGAATAATCTTGTTCATTACCTCAGAAGTTCTATTCTTCCTAGGTTTCTTCTGGGCCTTTTATCACTCGAGCCTGGCACCTACCCCTGACCTAGGCGGCTTCTGACCACCAGCAGGGATCACCCCCTTGGACCCATTTGAAGTCCCACTTCTAAACACAGCAGTCCTACTTGCCTCTGGCGTAACTGTAACATGAGCACATCATAGCATTATAGAGGGAAAACGAAAACAAGCAATTCAATCTCTTGCTCTAACAATCTTACTCGGGGGTTACTTCACCTTCCTCCAGGGCCTTGAATACCACGAAGCCCCCTTCACTATTGCAGACGGGGTTTACGGTGCCACATTCTTTGTTGCCACCGGCTTCCACGGACTTCACGTCTTAGTTGGCTCCTCCTTCTTAGCCGTCTGTCTCCTACGCCAAATTCTTCACCATTTTACATCAGACCACCACTTTGGGTTTGAAGCAGCCGCATGATACTGACACTTCGTAGACGTCGTCTGACTCTTCCTCTATATCTCTATTTACTGATGAGGATCTTAATCTTCCTAGTATCAAATCTAGTATAAGTGACTTCCAATCACCTGGTCTTGGTTAAAATCCAAGGGAAGATAATGAGCCTTCTTCTTACCATCATTACAATTACCGCCCTCCTCTCAACGGTACTTGCCATTGTATCCTTCTGACTCCCCCAAATTACACCAGATCATGAGAAACTCTCACCTTACGAGTGTGGCTTTGACCCCATAGGTTCCGCCCGACTACCTTTCTCGCTACGATTTTTTCTCATCGCAATCCTCTTTCTTCTTTTCGACTTAGAAATTGCTCTTCTCCTCCCCCTCCCGTGGGGAGACCAGCTAGCATCCCCTCTGCTTACATTTACCTGAGCTACGGCCGTCCTATCCCTGCTAACCCTTGGCCTCATTTACGAGTGAATGCAAGGAGGCCTAGAATGAGCTGAATAGGTGGTTAGTCTAAGAAAAACATTTGATTTCGGCTCAAAAACTTGTGGTTTAAATCCGCAACCGCTTAATGACCCCCACACACTTTGCCTTCTCCTCAGCCTTTTTTCTAGGTTTAACAGGCCTGGCATTCCACCGGTTCCACCTCCTCTCCGCGCTATTGTGCCTTGAAGGGATGATACTATCCCTATTTGTTGCCCTCTCTCTGTGAACACTTCAACTAGACTCAACTAACTTTTCGGCATCTCCCATGCTCCTCCTTGCATTTTCAGCCTGCGAAGCAAGCGCCGGGCTCGCCCTTCTAGTTGCGACTGCCCGAACCCATGGGACCGACCGACTACAAAGCCTAAACCTCCTCCAATGCTAAAGATTCTCATCCCAACATTCATGCTAATTCCAACAGCTTGACTGCTTAAACCCAACTGGCTGTGGCCCATAACTTTATTGTATAGCTTCTGCATTTCCCTTATTAGCCTCTCATGACTAAAAAACCTCTCAGAAACCGGCTGATCCTCACTCAACCTATTCATAGCCACCGACTCCCTGTCAACCCCACTTCTTGTCCTCACATGCTGGCTTCTTCCGTTAATAATTTTGGCGAGCCAGAAGCACACAGCTTCTGAGCCCCTCGGCCGGCAACGCATGTACATTACACTTCTCGCCTCACTCCAATTTTTTCTAATCTTAGCATTTAGCGCCACCGAGCTAATCATGTTTTACGTAATATTTGAGGCTACTCTCATCCCTACGCTTATCATCATCACCCGCTGGGGTAACCAAACCGAACGCCTAAATGCAGGGACCTATTTCCTCTTCTACACACTGGCGGGCTCCCTTCCTCTTCTTGTCGCCTTACTCTTACTCCAAAACACATCCGGGACTCTCTCATTACTGACACTACACTACGGAGACCCGCTAGCCCTGTCATCCTACGCAGACAAACTATGGTGAGCAGGCTGTCTTTTAGCCTTCCTGGTTAAGATGCCACTCTATGGTGTTCACCTATGGCTACCTAAAGCACACGTTGAAGCCCCAATTGCAGGCTCAATAATCCTTGCAGCTGTTCTACTTAAACTAGGGGGCTACGGCATAATTCGCATAATAACAATGCTGGAACCTTTAACTAAGGAGTTGAGCTACCCATTCATTGTCTTCGCACTCTGGGGTGTAATCATGACCGGCTCAATTTGTCTACGCCAAACAGACCTTAAATCCCTAATTGCCTACTCATCCGTCAGCCACATGGGCTTAGTTGCCGGGGGGATTCTCATTCAATCACCCTGAGGTCTCACAGGAGCACTTACACTTATGATTGCACATGGTCTTACCTCCTCAGCCCTCTTCTGCCTCGCAAACACAAACTATGAACGAACTCACAGCCGCACAATGGTCTTGGCACGAGGACTTCAGGTGGCTTTACCCCTAATGGCCACTTGATGGTTTATCTCTAGCCTAGCTAACCTCGCCTTACCTCCGTTGCCCAACCTCATGGGGGAACTCATAATTATTACTTCTCTTTTTAACTGGTCCTGATGAACCCTGGCATTAACAGGCTCCGGCACTCTTATCACAGCCGGTTATAGCCTCTACATGTTCTTAATGACCCAACGAGGCCCTCTCCCAACACATGTAATTGCACTTGAACCATCACACACCCGAGAGCACCTTCTTATTGCACTTCATCTCATTCCTCTTGTTCTTCTCGTGCTTAAGCCCGAGCTGATCTGAGGTTGAACTGCCTGTAGGTATAGTTTTAACAAAAACATTAGATTGTGATTCTAGAAATAAGGGTTAAAATCCCTTTTCCCACCGAGAGAGGCTCGCAGCAATGGGAACTGCTAATTCCCACGACCTTGGTTGGACCCCCAGGCTCACTCGAAGGGCTCCTAAAGGATAACAGCTCATCCGTTGGTCTTAGGAACCAAAAACTCTTGGTGCAAATCCAAGTAGCAGCTATGCACCCCACCTCCCTAATGATCTCATCAAGCTTGGTTACAATCTTCGCATTACTAGCCTACCCCCTGGTCACCACAATTCGTCCAACGCCCCAGGGCCCCCAATGGGCAACATCCCATGTCAAAACAGCTGTAAAAATAGCTTTCTTTGTTAGCCTCTTACCCCTGGCCCTGTTTCTTAATGAAGGTGCCGAGACAATTGTTACTAATTGAACCTGAATAAACACAAACACCTTCGACATTAACATTAGCCTAAAATTTGACTTTTATTCGATTATTTTTACACCAATCGCCCTTTACGTCACTTGATCTATTCTAGAGTTTGCATCATGGTACATGCACGCTGACCCACACGTGAACCGCTTTTTTAAGTACCTTCTGACATTTCTAATTGCCATGATCATTCTAGTAACCGCAAACAACATATTTCAACTCTTTATCGGTTGAGAAGGTGTAGGAATCATATCATTCCTCCTCATCGGGTGGTGGTACGGACGGGCGGACGCTAACACTGCAGCACTCCAAGCAGTCCTATACAACCGTGTTGGGGATATCGGGCTTATCTTCGCCATGGCTTGAATAGCAACAAACCTGAACTCCTGGGAAATGCAACAAATCTTTGCAACCTCCAAAGACATGGACTTGACCTACCCCCTCCTCGGACTAATCGTTGCAGCAACTGGGAAGTCGGCTCAGTTTGGACTCCACCCTTGGCTACCCTCAGCCATGGAGGGTCCTACACCGGTATCTGCCCTACTTCATTCTAGCACAATAGTTGTTGCCGGCATTTTCCTGCTAGTACGAATGAGCCCCCTTCTGGAAAATAACCCGACTGCCCTCACAACCTGCCTTTGTCTTGGTGCCCTTACGACTCTATTCACAGCAACTTGTGCCCTCACCCAGAATGATATCAAAAAAATCGTCGCATTCTCTACATCAAGCCAGTTGGGACTTATAATGGTAACTATTGGACTAAACCAGCCCCAACTAGCATTTCTTCACATCTGTACACACGCTTTCTTTAAAGCCATACTGTTTCTTTGTTCGGGGTCTATTATCCACAGCCTAAACGACGAACAAGACATCCGAAAAATAGGCGGCATGCACCACCTTGCACCTTTTACATCATCTTGCCTAACAATCGGCAGCCTCGCCCTTACAGGTACCCCCTTCTTGGCCGGTTTCTTCTCTAAAGATGCCATCATCGAAGCATTAAACACATCCCACCTAAACGCCTGAGCCCTAACCCTTACTCTCCTGGCCACATCTTTCACTGCAATCTACAGCTTCCGGGTAGTCTTCTTTGTGCCCATGGGCCATCCCCGATTCAGCCCACTCTCCCCAATTAACGAGAACAACCCAGCAGTAATTAACCCACTTAAACGACTAGCATGAGGCAGCATCATTGCAGGACTACTAATTACCTCAAACATTACACCTCTAAAAACACCTGTGATATCTATGCCTCCCCTTCTTAAACTAGCCGCCCTCGCAGTTACAATCCTAGGTCTACTTGTTGCTATAGAACTCGCCATATTAACCAACAAGCAGTTTAAATCAACCCCAATCTTAAACGTACACAACTTCTCCAACATACTAGGCTTCTTCCCTGCCATCGTACATCGCCTGACCCCCAAATTGGGCCTAGTCCTCGGCCAAGACATCGCCAACCAAATAGTAGATCAAACCTGACTAGAGAAAGCGGGCCCAAAAGCCATTGTATCCTCCAACCTACCCCTGGTTTCTTCTACAAGTAATATCCAACGAGGGATAATCAAAACGTATCTAACTCTTTTCCTTTTAACACTAGCCCTTATAATCCCAACACTCATCCCCTAAACCGCTCGCAACGCCCCTCGACTCAAACCACGAGTTAACTCAAGGACTACAAACAGGGTAAGAAGCAGCACCCATGCACTAATGATCAGTAACCATCCCCCAGAAGAGTATATTAAGGCCACTCCTCCAATATCACCCCGGAATACCGAGAATTCGGCCAGCTCATCTACCAAAACCCATGACGATTCATACCACCCGCCTCAGAACAGCCCAGAAACTAGCACTACCCCCGCCACATAAACAACCCCATACACCATTACCGACCAGCTACCTCAGCTCTCAGGGTGTGGCTCAGCAGCTAACGCTGCTGAATATGCAAACACAACTAACATCCCGCCCAAGTAAATTAGAAAAAGAACTAAGGACAAAAATGGCCCCCCATGCCCGACTAGTACACCACACCCCATGCCAGCTACCACAACTAACCCCAAAGCAGCAAAGTAGGGGGACGGATTAGAAGCAACTGCGACTAACCCCAACACAAGAGAAAATAAAACTAAATATATAACAAAAGTCATAATTCCTGCCAGGACTTTAACCAGGACTAATGGCTTGAAAAACCACCGTTGTTATTCAACTACAAGAACCCTAATGGCCAATCTCCGTAAATCCCACCCCCTTCTTAAAATCGCAAACGATGCTTTAGTTGATCTCCCAGCCCCCTCAAACATCTCTGTCTGGTGAAACTTTGGGTCCCTCTTGGGACTCTGTTTAGTAACCCAGATTGCCACCGGCTTATTCTTAGCCATACACTACACATCTGATATTGCTACTGCCTTCACCTCCGTTGCACACATCTGTCGAGACGTCAACTACGGTTGACTCATCCGAAGCATTCATGCCAACGGCGCATCATTCTTTTTCATTTGCATTTACCTTCATATCGGCCGGGGTCTATACTATGGCTCTTACCTTTATAAAGAAACATGAACTATTGGGGTTGTACTGCTACTTCTCGTTATAATGACGGCCTTCGTTGGGTACGTCCTCCCTTGAGGACAAATGTCATTCTGGGGTGCAACTGTCATTACCAACCTTTTATCTGCCGTCCCTTATGTTGGGGGCACACTTGTCCAGTGAATCTGAGGCGGCTTTTCTGTAGACAATGCCACCCTTACCCGATTCTTTGCATTCCACTTCCTTTTCCCATTCATCATTGCGGCCGCAACAGTAATCCATCTACTCTTTCTCCACGAAACGGGCTCAAACAACCCCACCGGACTAAACTCAGACTCTGATAAAGTCCCCTTCCACCCCTACTTCACATACAAAGACCTCTTAGGCTTTGCAGTTCTCCTTACTGCACTGGCTTCGCTCGCCCTATTTTCCCCCAATCTCTTAGGAGACCCGGACAACTTCACGCCTGCAAACCCGCTCGTCACACCACCACACATCAAGCCAGAGTGATACTTCCTCTTTGCCTACGCTATTCTGCGCTCCATTCCAAACAAGCTTGGTGGAGTACTTGCTCTTTTATTCTCCATCCTCGTTCTCATGCTCGTCCCCTTTCTCCACACCTCAAAACAACGAAGCCTCATATTTCGCCCTGTAACACAATTCCTATTTTGGTCTTTAGTAGCCGACGTGATAATTCTGACCTGAATTGGAGGGATACCCGTAGAACACCCCTTCGTTATCATCGGACAAGTAGCATCTCTCATCTACTTCTCCCTTTTCCTAGTCCTAATCCCAACAGCAGGCTTAATGGAAAATAAAGTCCTCGGATGAAAATGCACTAGTAGCTCAGCGTCCAGAGCCCCAGTCTTGTAAACTGACCGTCGGAGGTTAAAATCCCCCCTACTGCTTCAAAGAAAGGAGATTTCAACTCCTACCCCTAACTCCCAAAGCTAGGATTCTAGCACTAAACTATTCTTTGCGCCGCAATGCATGTACAATGAAAGTTTTCATGTACATGTATGTAATAACACCATATATTTATAGTAACCATTTTATATAATGAACTAGGACATTCATGTATAATAACCTAATCTAGTAATATAGCACTCATTCAACAACATTTTTAACTAAGATAGACTAGAACCCAATCCCCCACTGACCTTACATTACTGGAACTATGGGGCCAGCCGAGATTTAAGACCGAACACAACACTCATCAGTCGAGTTATACCAAGACTCAAAATCTCTTCACATCAGATCCCTATGTAGTAAGAGCCTACCAACCGGTGATTACTTAATGATAACGGTTATTGAAGGTGAGGGACAAAAATTGTGGGGGTTTCACCTCGTGATTTATTCCTGGCATTTGGTTCCTACTTCAGGGCCATGAATCGAGTCACTCCCCACACTTTCATCGACGCTTACATAAGTTAATGTTGATAATACATACGACTCGTTACCCAGCAAGCCGGGCGTTCACTCCAGCGGGTAAGGGGTTCTCTTTTTTTTTTTTCCTTTCACTTGGCATTTCAGAGTGCATCCAGCCAACCGAAACGTTTAAAGGGTGAGCATTTTTCTTGCACTCGCCGTACATAGTATCCATGTAACGAAACTTTATTAGAAGAACCACATTAATAGATATCAAGTGCATAAGGATGTGCTTGTTTATTCTACCTTCCCCAGGATGCCCCCTTTTTTGCGCGCGAAAAACCCCCCTACCCCCCTACACCCCTGAAGTTGCTAAGACCCCTGAAAACCCCCGGAAACAGGACAAACTTCTGGTAGCTTAGAAAGATAACTACTTGAACCCTAAAATAACAGCGGTCCGCCCCAGACTTTCCATTATTACAACATATTGATTCTCAACCCTGAAGCAGCGGTGACCCACCACAAACTTACCAATTATTGTAATAATGTTAATTTTTAACCCTAAAATAACAGCGGTCCACACACCCCCCCCCCGCACTCCAACTATCGCCCCCTTCATGTTCAAAATACTATTATTTAGATTATTTCAAGTATTTCCAACACCACCCCAACTTCGGGAGGTGTAAAACAAAACCTCAAGGAACTACACTACTTGTAGGCATGAACCAGACTCGCCCTAAAGCCAGCACCCCAATAGGGAGTAACGCCGGGATATTTACCT